AACGAGCAATCGAAAAGATTCTGGAGCATCCTCGGGATTAGGTATTCTTCCTCCAATGATTGTAGCACCAAGTACTTCTTGGCGAGCTCTAATATGATCAGATTTATAAGTAAGCATCTCTTGTAAAATATGAGCAACACCAAATCCTTCTAAGGCCCAAACTTCCATTTCTCCTACTCGTTGTCCTCCTTGCTTAGCTCTTCCTCGAAGGGGTTGTTGTGTAACAAGTGCGTAATGCCCACTAGAACGTGCATGGATTTTATCATCAACTTGATGAATTAATTTTAGGATATAGGACTTTCCTATTAGAACAGGTTGTTCAAAAGGATCTCCTGTTCTTCCATCAAATATTCTGCTTTTTCCCGGGTACTCGGGTTCAAATACCCATGGATTTTTTGTTTGTTTACTGGCTTCATATAATTCAGAAAACACTAGTTTTCTCGAAGCCTCTTGCTCATATCTCTCATCAAAGGGTGCTATTCTATAATGTTTCTTTAGCAGATCCCCTGCTAATCCGAGCGAGCATTCAAATATTTGGCCCACATTCATTCGTGAGGGTACTCCTAAAGGATTGAAGACCATATCAACGGGTGTTCCATCTTGCAAATAGGGCATATCTTGTCTAGGCAAAATTTTGGAAATGATACCCTTATTCCCATGTCTTCCGGCTACTTTATCACCTACTTTGATTTCACGTTTCTGTAAAATATATATACGAATCATTTCAAAATTATAACTGGAACCCTCTTTTTTCTGGATCCATTTCACATCAATAACGCGCCCCCTTCCACCTATAGGTAGTTTTAGAGAAGTTTCTTTTGAAGTGGCTGCCGGAATACCAAGTATGGCCCGTAATAATCTATCCTCCGGTGCATACGACGATTCGTTCGCTGTCTGAGGCGTTAATTTACCTACTAAAATATCACCTGTTTCTACCCAAGATCCCAACATCACAATTCCATTTCTGTCCAAATTGCGGAGTAAATGAGCTTCTAGCTGCGGTATTTCCTTAGTGATTTTTTCCGGGCCTTGGCTTGTCATATGAGTCTGAATTTCATATTTCCGGATGTGAAAAGAAGTATAAATATCTTCATATACCAGACGTTCGCTAATTAGTACTGCGTCCTCAGAATTGTAACCTTCCCATGGCATATAAGCTACTAATACGTTTTTTCCTAAAGCGAGTTCCCCACCAACTGTAGCCGCCCCGTCCGCTAAAATTTGTCCTTTTTTAATGCATTTACCCCGCTGAACCCGAGGTTTTTGATGCATACAAGTATTTTTGTTAGAACGTTGATACATAACTAACGGAATACTTATAGTGTTCCCATTACTTGATAAAACGATCTTGTGAGTATCAGTATAAATGATCTTTCCCTCGTGTTCGGCTATAACTGAAACCCCCGAATCTAGAGCTGTTTGGCGTTCCAACCCAGTTCCAACAATGCATTTCTCAGATCGAGAAAGTGGAACTGCTTGGCGCTGCATATTAGAACTCATTAAAGCCCGATTCGCATCATTATGCTCGATAAAAGGAATGAGGGAAGCTCCGATAGAAAAATATTGGAAGGGAAAAATGCTTCTAAGATGAATCTGTTCCCATGCAATAGTCAGGAATTCTTGACGGTATCGAGCTGGAACAACCTGTTCTTCCTGAATACCCCGATTCAAGGCCAAAGAATTCCCTGCTGCTATCATATAATATTCATCTCTATTTGGTGATAAATAAACCATCTGTGTTTCTTTTTCTTTTGGTCTCTCAGATATTTCATAAAACGGGCTCTCTATGGATCCCCAACGACCAATCCTCGCATGAATTGCTAAGGATCCAATAAGTCCAACATTGATTCCTTCGGACGTGTCGATTGGACAAATACGTCCATAGTGACTAGGATGAATATCTCGGATCCGAAAACTAGCAGTTCTCCCCGTCAATCCTCCAGGACCCAAATAACTCAATTTTCGCCCATGAACGATTTGTGTCAATGGATTAGTTCGATCCAAAACTTGAGATAAGGGGTGTAGGCCAAAAAACGATTCATAAGTAGTTGTTAATGAAGTTGAAGTTACCAAATTTTGAGGAGTTGGTATCAATTTATGTCTGATTGATCCACATATACTTCCTCGAACCGCACTTTCTAAACGAACAAGAGCCAATCCGAATTGATCCTGTAACAGATCCGCTACAGAACGAATACGTTTATTTTTCAAGTGATTCATATCGTCAAGTGTACCCATTCCAAATTTCATTCCAATCAAATGATCCGCAGCAGCCAATACATCCCGTGGTAACAAGAAAGTATTGTTCTGAGGTATATCAAGATTCAGTCTCCGGTTCATATTTCGTCGACCAATCCTTCCTAATTCACATCTTTGTTGAAAAAATTTCTTTTGTAATTCCTTACATAAGGACTCAGAAAATACCAGATCCCCACCTACACAAGCAAATTGTTGATAAAACTCTAAAATAGCATTTTCTTTTGACCCAATCTTTTTTTGCTCCTTATCATTCGGGAAAGACAATAAAATTTCAGGGTAACAAACATTATCTAGAATTTCTCTCAGATTCGAACCCATAGCTGATGATAGAACTAGAATAGATATTTTTTGTTTCCTACTCACACGGGCCCATATCCTTGCTTTTCTATCAATTTCTAATTCCGATCTTCCTCCCCAATCTGATATTATAGTGCTGGTATAGACAGAAATTCCGTTATGGTCCAACTCCGAACGGTAGTAAATACCGGGACTTTGCAATATTTGATTGATCACAATTCTGTATATTCCATTTACTATAAAAGTTCCTAGGGAATTCATTAGAGGAATGTTTCCAATAAAAACGGTTTGCTCTTGCATATCTCTACCGGTTTTCAAAATTAATCCCGCAGGGACATATAATTCCGAAGAATATGTGAGTGATTCATACACAGCATCTCTTTCTTCTATCAAGGGTTCTACCAATTGATATCTTTCCGCAAATAATTGAAATTCCATTTCTTGATCTATATCTTCAATTTTTGGAAATTTATGAAATTCTTCCGTCAAGCCGTGATTAATGAACCTATAAAATCCCTCAAATTGAATCTGACTAAATCCGGGTATTGTGGACATTCCCTCATTTCCATTCCGGAGCATCTTAATCTTAAGTTTGCTATTTATCGAAAAAAAATCCCATTATCGGCTCACTATTCATCAACCCATACGGATCGATCGAGCAATGATGGAATGTCTATTCTGTTTACTGAATCACATGAAATTCTAGCGAACTCTATATATATATGTATTTCATACCCATGAATGGAGACAATACGGAAGAACGAAGACCTTTTTCGACGAAAGTTCGAATTTGTGACAGGTACAAATGGAATGGAAATGAATTGATAAAGCATTCCTGGAAAAAAATGCTGTCACTTACACTTATGGAGTCTTGTATAAATATAGACTCCAATTTCTACTTATTGTTAGTTATTAGTTGTTAGTTATTAGAATATTACTTATATAGATATTATATATAGATATTACGAGTTATTATGATATTACGATCAGATTGGATACCAAAGATTCACGATTTAATCCCCTTTCTATGAATGAGATAAAGACAGAATAATCAGAAGCACTAGAAAGTTTTATTTTAGCATAGCACACTTAATTTAATGTTCAAAAAAAAAAATTCGAGGGTTCCTTTTTGTTTCGTAGTAGTAGAATTTCTAGAAAATATAGGATTGAATTGCATAATATAATCATAAAATAAAGTAAGTAGTTTTTTTAAGTACATGCCAATATAGTTATCCACCTATCCGCATATCACATCTTTATATCGTAATTTCACTTGGGTGGGGCAACACGGTCAGGTCACACTATATCATAATTCCTATTTTTTATTCAATATATTTAATGCAATGAAAAATTCAAGCACGATTCTCTATAGGGATATGTACATAAGGGAGACTGATGTGTAACAATTTCTGTTCTGGCCTGGGGTTTACATATACATATAAATTTTCTTATAATTGCTAATTGAAAAAGAATTTTTTTTGAAAATAATTGATACTGATTAGCCGTAAATCAATTTTTTTTTGTTATGCCATTAAGAAAACACAATTGGGGCTACAATACCAATTTAAGAACCGTTCACTACTCCAATTCAAAAATTCAAACAAAAAAAATAAAAAGAAACAAAATAACAAATCAAATAAAATAACAAATAATCTAATTAATTTCATTTTAATTTAATATAGTTAATGGTTCCAATTTGCCCTAAATTTTCCAGTCACAGACTGGAAATCCATTTTTTCTCTTTTCTATAGCCTTTCATTTCAATAGAAAGAAAAGGGAAGGTTTTTAGCAATGTGTGTTTTGAGATACAATCAATCGAAGAGAATAATCTAAACAGGATCCAATAAAAAACAGGAATGCATTTTTTGAAAGGGATTGAAAAGGGATAAGTACACTTGAATTCAAGATCAAAAAAACTAAAAAGGAAAAAAGGTTTAGTAATTCCCTCCTCCCCTAAAAGAATTAGTAATAGAATGTGGGTGAATAATATTTTTCTCGATTTTGGATCGGGTTTGGCGGCATGGCCAAGCGGTAAGGCAGGGGACTGCAAATCCTTTATCCCCAGTTCAAATCTGGGTGTCGCCTGATCAACAAAATACTTAAGATTTCTTATTGTACTGATCGAACTCGACAAATTCGTTCCCTGCATAAGCAGGGGCAAAGGGCTAGACTAGGCTTGTCGATACTTGATTTTTAGAATCCATAGTTCTATAAAAGAAAAAGACTGTAAAAGACGGTCAATTTTTTCCTCAAAATAGGGCTGTGGCCGGGTTACGGGTAGTGGCTCAAACCTCACAATAGGGATGAAGTAACGTTTACTTAATTAATTAATTTAATATTTTAATTTAATCTAATTGATTTTAATTGAATAATTTCTGGAATTCAGAACTACGATCGGAAATCTTGGTATCCAAAGGTCCCTAAAGAACATTCTTTTTTTGTTCCTAGGATTGAAGAAGAGATTCTACGAAAGACTATCAAGACTTCCTAATTATCTTACACTACCTACACTAAAGTAAGGTCTACTGACTCTGTCGGGAATTAGATTGAATAGGCTGATGGGAAATCTATTTAAGGGTTGTAAGGGTAGTGATGTCTCCTCATTCTTTCATAGAAAGCGAGACAGTGGGGCTTAGATCAAAAAAAAAAATATTAAGTAAGGTATCCTATAATTATCTATCTTGATTTGATGGTATATTTTGATGTTTTTTGCTTATGAAAAAAGGTAACAAAACGAACAATAAGTCTTACTATTCCCACATGATGTTCCATTAGGAACATTCCTTTGCTATTTTTCAAGGAAAAGGTGTATGCATCATATTTGTACTTAATGCTTCCCAATTCTACCGGAAATCCTATAATATAAAGAATTTGTTACGAGTGGATTCGTTGAATTGGTTCATCAATAGCCTTCCTCTTTTGACTCTGCACCATTGATTCCACTATGATTATTGATCAATAATGGAATAATTCCTTCATATAAATAGGAGACATAATTCACATGGATATAGTAAGTCTCGCTTGGGCTGCTTTAATGGTAGTCTTTACATTTTCCCTTTCACTAGTAGTATGGGGAAGGAGTGGACTCTAGGGATACTACTAAATTGATTGAGTAATCCATTGAGTAGTCGAATTGTATCAATTGTTTAATTGATCGTTTTGAATTAATCGTCTTGCGAAGCTTTATTTAAAAAAAGCTTGTCTCTCTTTCAAAATTCTACTGGAATACAATAATAAATAAGAAATACAATAATGAATAATAACCATTCGATCAAACAAAACAATGAATGATTACTATAGTTGTATTTTAAAGCTCAAATCTAGGCATGATAAGCAATTTTTCTACCCAAATTCTTCCTAAATATTCTATTTTGATAAACCAGCTCTTACCAGAATTATGGATATTACAATAAGAAAAACCAATCCCTAGTTTTTTCTTTATTTGTTTCTCTCTTTCTTTACTTTCATTTCACTGTTGTAAGAAAAAGTCGTTCTACTATTAGATTAGATTTATTAGATCAGATTACGACGATACATAATTTCTACTCGAAGTGACTAGTGGTTGCCAAAAGAAGTTCTACACATAATAAACTTAGATCTTTCTTCCGCGGAGCTATTCACCACATATCACACATTTCACATTTGTTTTAGACCCTTAGAAATTTTTTTATGCTCTTTTGACTCATCTCATGGCATGTTTAAGCATGAAAAATGAGTGGGTCCCTTTTACTAATCTACTTCTTTTCCAAATCTGAAGAAGTTACCATAAAACTTCGTAGATCATCTGTTAATGGCCCAATCAATGACTTCTTTTCTTGGGATGCGAAATCTAAAAAAAGATTCTTTGGTTTTATTTTCTTTTGCTATAGTCTATTCCCATATGATTCTTCTCTTCCTCCATGGATTCTTTCGATAGATTCCGAGACCCATATAGAAAATTATAGGAAACCCAGGAATGGAATTAGAAGAATTCCCTTCGATTATTTTGGGTTGATCGAAATTAAGTGAATGTAGCCAAAAAAGAAGTCGAATTAGACTACTATTTCGGTGTACTAATCTACTATATTATACGTAGATCTTATATGTGGATCCAATACATATACATATTGTCAATTTCCCTATATAAACCCTATATTATCTAATATTTATTAGATATAATCTATATCCGCACATAATATGGCAATATCTATATATAATACGGAGATAGATTATACGGATAACTATAATATAGTTACGTTACAATAATATCATACTATACAATATTAGATAATATACAATACTATAATATAAAGTGTGGCAGAAAGAACTATATATAGTTCTTTCTGCCACACTTTATGATTCTAACCAGATCGTTTGTTTCATTTAAGACTTGGAATTTCCTTTTAAGCCCTTTCTTTCATTTCTTCAATGATTGATAAGAATCAATAATTCTGATTCAAATTAATTATTTTGGCTGACTGTTTTTACATAAATAATAAGTAAAAAAGCAGTAGGAACTAGAATGAACAGTGCAGTAGCAATAAATGCGAGAATATTGACTTCCATAATCTCATTGTTTCTTTTTTTTCGCAATAACTCGGGATGTAATCCCATAGAGATGAGAAATTAGAATCCTGTAAATTTAATGGGATGACTTGCATCCTGATGATGCTGAATCGGATCAATATTATGAATAACAATATCTGATCTATCAAATCGATTCATCGTCGAGAATTGAATAGTATAACATAGGAAGATCCTTTATCCATACTAACTCCGAAATGGGATTTTTAATTGGACCAGGAATCCCGCTACATTTTTCAGCCTTTTCCACTTTTTCTTTTCTATAACCTACTGTCTTCCTTATCTTATACAATTCCCTTTACTTTTTCTTATACCTTTACTTTTTCTTATACTTAATACATACAATTATGTATTATTATATGACCGATATTCTATAGGTCACATACAAATCCAAACAAACAGTAGAAGTGAGACGGAGAAAAGAAGGGATTAAATAAAAAAGATCTAATATTTCAATAAATTTACTGAACTGAAAAGGGCGTTTGCTTTTCTTTTATTAGTTTAGTATCCTCTTCCTTGGATTTGGACTGGAATACATACATCAAAATTTTAGTCTGCAAATTGAATGAGAATGAGATAGATTGTTTCCAATTAGTCATTGAACATACACAAACAAAGTCGTAGTTAGAAAGAAAGGGGTGTGGTTTAGCCCGAAAAGTACTTTGCAGAGGTAATTATATTAAGTTCATTGTCTAGCAATAAACGAATACAATTTGTGTATGTACCCCGGGAAAATATGGGGCACTTTACTCCATTTCATTGATCAAGAACAATCGAAAAAAGAAGTAAGACGAGAATGGGATGGTATTATCTCTTCTCTTAAAATACAGAAGAATATAGTAATATCACGGATTGTACTAATCTACATATGATATGTCTCTCCCCTATCGATTGGTAGTAATGGAAAAAATGTAAATTCCTGTACTCCTGTTTGATGAGAAATGCGAAACAAAAAACAAACAAAAGAAATAAGGATGCCTAATGGGAATTAGATCTTGCTTCCTGCCCCCCCTTTCCATGAAAAAGAAAAGATGAATTGATCAATTCATCGGATCCTAGTTCGGGACTGACGGGGCTCGAACCCGCAGCTTCCGCCTTGACAGGGCGGTGCTCTAACCAATTGAACTACAATCCCTGCGGGGTGTATGGTATACATATTCTTAATGTAATCATAAGAGAATTCTATTCGAAGAAGATTCTATCCGTCCGTCCGTCGTACTGTAAGAAATACACGACTGATATACTGATGTCATATCCAATATGATATGGACTATAGTTATAGTGAGAGTGACACAGATTACAAGTAACCCGTGATTTTCTTATTGAAAGATGGATTATCATCCATCTTTCAATAAGAAAAAAGAACTATTTTTCTTTTCATGATCATGATACTTTACTTATACTTACTTATACTTAATTAAGTATAATTAAAGTATCATGAATCTAGATTTTTAGAAGAAAGGAATGAGAAAAATATGGATAGAGAACAAAATTGACTCTTTCTCTTTATTTCTACGGATCAGGCATCTTATTTTCTTTTATGGAAGACAAACAAATTGGTTATATTTATACCATATTCGTGAAGCGGTGCATTATTGGGCCGAGCTGGATTTGAACCAGCGTAGACATATCGTCAACGAATTTACAGTCCGTCCCCATTAACCGCTCGGGCATCGACCCAGGAAGAATTCATTCTAGGTTTATTGATAATCTATGATTAACTTCCTTTCATAATACCCTACCCCCAGGGGAAGTCGAATCCCCGCTGCCTCCTTGAAAGAGAGATGTCCTGAACCACTAGACGATAGGGGCATATACAACCACCCGTGACCATACTATGATGATAGTATGAGCAGTTTTTTGGAATTGTCAATATAATCTAATGGTATGACTAGATCCATAGAGTCTTTCCTACTTTTTTTATGTTATGATTTCATAGAATTTTTTGTTTAGTTGATGGTTAATTTACGAATCATCCCATACTAAATTAAAAAGGGCATAGAATTACTTCAGTTCAGGTAGTGATTTGATTGGTCTGACAGAAAAAAGAGTAAAATCTCATTTAATTTCTTTTACGCAATTTGAACTCATTGCTTCGTTTAGTGTTCAGATAAAAGATACCTATTACTATCTCACCACTAAGTCAGAAAATTGAAAAAAGATAGAAATTTTCTCTTTTTTTTTATAAGAATTCGGTTCAGAGTACGAATTCCCCCATCATATGATTCAAGAAAATATGTTGAATCTATGTTGATGTAGAATTGGGACATCCTTCTATCAAGTGAATGTTATTCTGATGGGTCAGTTAGTATCAGTCAGTAAAAGTAAACAAGTAGGGTCGGTCTTGAAACAATTCATTGCATTCTTTTTTATGAAAAATTTTATCCAAACTAAAAAAAGTTTTTTTACCCAGGTAAAGAAAATTTATTGTTCCTCGCTGAATGAACTTCTATACATATATTATGTACATTATACACATATTATGTACATATAGTACATATATATGCAGTAGACTCATAATGGAAAATGAAAATGGCCAATTCATGAATTGAATAAAAGGGCCCTTTTAACTCAGTGGTAGAGTAACGCCATGGTAAGGCGTAAGTCGTCGGTTCAAATCCGATAAAGGGCTTTTCCACTAAACTCAAGTTTTATCCTTTGTTTCTCAGCGGAAAATTTCTCTATTTTTTCCAAAAAAAGAAGAGACAACCACCATTAGAATGAATTCTGACGGAGTTATAGTTAGGAAGTTGAGCATTTATTCATTATCATAATTAATAATTGAACTTATTAGGGTTAGGAGTAGTTTATCCGTAGTGACATATTAGTCCTCTTCGTGTCTCACTATTCCATTTTTTTGTTCTGGGGCATAACATAACTA